GCTAGCGTAGCTTAAGCTAAAAGCATGCCACTGAAGATGACAATATGGGCCCTAGAAAGCCCCGCCAGCACAAAGGCTTGGTCCTGACTTTACTGTCAACTCTAGCTAGACTTACACATGCAAGTATCCGCCCCCCTGTGAGAATGCCCCCCCCCCGTTTTATGCCCTAAAACAAGGAGCCGGTATCAGGCACACCCTAAACCTAAGCCCATGACGCCTTGCTAAGCCACACCCCCACGGGAACTCAGCAGTGATAAATCTTACAGCCATAAGTGAAAACTTGACTTAGTTTATAGCCATATAGGGCCGGTAAAACTCGTGCCAGCCACCGCGGTGATACGAGAGGCCCAAGCTGACAGCCCCCGGCGTAAAGAGTGGTTAGGGTTAACCTAAAACTAAAGCCGAACGCCCTTAAAGCCGTCATACGCACACAAAGGTATGAAGCCCCCCCACGAAAGTGGCTTTATATTTCCTGACCCCACGAAAGCTAAGACACAAACTGGGATTAGATACCCCACTATGCTTAGCCGTAAACATAGATAGTGTAATACAACCCCTATCCGCCCGGACACTACGAGCACAAGCTTAAAATCCAAAGGACTTGGCGGTTCGTTAGATCCCTCTAGAGGAGCCTGTTCTATAACCGATAATCCCCGTTTAACCTCACCCTCCCTTGCTTATTCAGCCTATATACCGCCGTCGCCAGTTTACCCTGTGAAGGCCCAATAGTAATCAAAATTGGTACCGCCCAAAACGTCAGGTCGAGGTGTAGCATATGAGAGGGAAAGAAATGGGCTACATTCGCTAATATAGCGTACACGAACGACGCATTGAAACATGCGTACTGAAGGAGGATTTAGCAGTAAGCGGCAAATAGAGTGTGCCACTGAAGCGGGCTCTGAAGAGCGCACACACCGCCCGTCACTCTCCCCAAACACCCCAACACCCGTATAAATAATAAACGCTCTGCCTGTAAAGGGGAGGCAAGTCGTAACATGGTAAGTGTACCTGAAGGTGCACTTGGCAAAAATCAGGGTATAGCTAAAAAGGATAGCATTTCCCTTACACTGAAAAGTCATTTGTGCAAATCGAATTACCCTGACGCCAACCAGCTAGCCCCCCCCCCCCCACTAAACAAATCATTTTTCCCCCCTAGTACGGGCGACAGAAAAGGACCACCGGAGCAATAGAAAAAGTACCGCAAGGGAACGCTGAAAAAGAAATGAAATAACTCAGTAAAGCCTAAAAAAGCAGAGATACCCCCTCGTACCTTTTGCATCATGACTTAGCTAGTATTACCCATGCAAAGAGCACTTTAGTATGGGCCCCCGAAACTACGTGAGCTACTTCAAGCCAGCCTATCCGTAGGGCAAACCCGTCTCTGTGGCAAAAGAGTGGGAAGAGCTTCAAGTAGAGGTGACAAACCTAACGAACCTAGTTATAGCTGGTTGCCTGAGAGTTGGATAGGAGTTCAGCCTTTAAACTTCTCCCTTCACCACGGTCCCACCACTACCGACCCCTAAAGAAGTCTAAAGAGTTAGTCAAAGGGGGTACAGCCCCTTTGAAACAAGATACAACTTTCCCAGGAGGGTAAAGATCATAATAATTAAAGGGCCGAACCAATGTGGGCTTAAAAGCAGCCACCCTATAATTAACGCGTTAAAGCTAAGGCCTAACCACCACCCTTAAATTTGGATAACAAAATCTCACCCCCCTAAAAACTATCAGGCCGTCCCATGCAAACATGGGAGCGCACATGCTAATATGAGTAATAAGAGAACCCCGCTTCTCTCCTTGCACACGTGTAACTCGGAACGAACCCCCACCGAAATTTAATCGGCCCCAAACGAAGAGGGTAATGAACAAAAAACAACCACCTAGAAGACCCCCCAAAAAACAACCGTTAACCCCACACTGGTGTGCCCCCAAGGAAAGACTAAAAAAAGAAGAAGGAACTCGGCAAACACTTAAAGCCTCGCCTGTTTACCAAAAACATCGCCTCTTGCAAAAACCAAAATATAAGAGGTCCCGTCTGCCCTGTGACTATATGTTTAACGGCCGCGGTATTTTGACCGTGCGAAGGTAGCGCAATCACTTGTCTTTTAATTGTAGACCTGTATGAATGGCAAAACGAGGGCTTAACTGTCTCCTTTTTTAGGTCAATGAAATTGATCTCCCCGTGCAGAAGCGGGGATAAAACCATAAGACGAGAAGACCCTATGAAGCTTTAGACACCAAGGCATATCATGTTTAACACCCCAAAATAAAGGACCTAAACTTAATGACCCATGCCCCTATGTCTTTGGTTGGGGCGACCACGGGGAAATAAAAAACCCCCACGTGGAATAGTAGCACTAATACTACTACAACCAAGAGCTACAGCTCTAATAAACAGAACTTCTGACCAACAAGATCCGGCAATGCCGATCAACGGACCGAGTTACTCTAGGGATAACAGCGCAATCCCCTTTTTAGAGGCCGCATCAACAAGGGGGTTTACGACCTCGATGTTGGATCAGGACATCCTAATGGTGCAGCCGCTATTAAGGGTTCGTTTGTTCAACGATTAAAGTCCTACGTGATCTGAGTTCAGACCGGAGTAATCCAGGTCAGTTTCTATCTATGATATGTTCTTTTCTAGTACGAGAGGACCGAAAAGAAGAGGCCCATATTTATAACACGCCTCCCCCCCCTCTTATGAAAACAACTAAAAAAGGCAAAAGGGCATACCCACCTCCCAAACCAAAGATAATGGCAAAGTTGGGGTGGCAGAGCCCGGACATCGCAAAAGGCCTAAGCCCTTTCAACAGAGGTTCAAATCCTCTCCCCAACTATGATCTCCGCCCTTATAACCCACATTATTAACCCCCTAGCTCTTATCGTCCCCGTCCTACTGGCCGTAGCCTTCCTTACTTTAATTGAACGAAAAGTGTTAGGCTATATACAACTACGAAAAGGCCCAAACATCGTAGGGCCCTACGGGCTCCTACAACCAATTGCAGATGGGGTAAAGTTATTTATTAAAGAACCAGTCCGACCATCAACTTCCTCCCCAGTACTATTTCTGCTGGCCCCCATACTTGCCCTAACCCTGGCCCTCACCCTCTGAGCCCCCATACCCCTGCCCTACCCACTTATTGACCTTAACCTAGGCATTTTATTTATTCTCGCCCTATCAAGCCTTGCAGTCTACTCAATTCTTGGCTCCGGCTGAGCTTCAAATTCAAAATACGCCCTAATTGGGGCCCTCCGGGCCGTAGCCCAGACTATTTCCTATGAAGTAAGCCTAGGGCTCATTCTTTTAAACGCTATCATTTTTACAGGAGGCTTCACCCTACAAACCTTTAACATTGCTCAAGAAACCATTTGATTAATTATTCCTGCATGACCACTTGCCGCAATATGATACATCTCAACCCTCGCAGAAACAAACCGAGCCCCCTTTGACCTCACTGAAGGGGAGTCAGAACTAGTTTCCGGCTTTAACGTTGAGTACGCAGGAGGACCTTTCGCCCTCTTCTTCTTAGCAGAATATGCCAACATTTTATTAATAAACACCCTATCAGCTACTCTCTTCCTAGGGGCATCCCACCTCCCAACCTTGCCAGAGCTTACCGCCACAAACCTCATATTTAAAGCCACCCTTCTATCAATACTTTTTCTGTGGGTGCGAGCCTCCTACCCACGATTCCGGTACGATCAACTTATACATCTTATTTGAAAAAACTTCCTCCCCCTCACCCTGGCCCTGGTAATCTGACACCTAGCATTACCCATCGCCTTTGCAGGGCTGCCCCCCCAGCTATAATCCAGGAGCCGTGCCTGAAACCAAAGGGCCACTTTGATAGAGTGAATCACGGGGGTTAAAATCCCCCCGGCTCCTTTAGAAAAAAGGGACTTGAACCCAACCTAAAGAGATCAAAACTCTTTGTGCTTCCACTACACTAATTCCTAGTAAAATAAGCTAATTAAGCTTTTGGGCCCATACCCCAAGAATGTCGGGTAAAACCTTCTTTTACTGATGAGCCCCTACATTCTATCCACCCTCCTACTAACCCTTGGACTAGGTACTACTATTACATTCGCAAGCTCCCACTGGCTCCTCGCATGAATAGGCCTAGAAATTAATACTCTTGCCATTATTCCCCTAATAGCACAAAACCACCACCCCCGCGCAGTCGAAGCAACCACAAAATATTTTCTCACCCAAGCAACCGCAGCCGCCATACTCCTCTTCGCCAGCACAACCAATGCTTGACTTACCGGACAGTGGGACATCAACCAAATAACTCACCCCCTCCCCACAACCATAATTACCTTGGCCCTTGCACTAAAAATTGGGCTAGCCCCCGTTCACGCCTGACTCCCCGAAGTTCTACAAGGACTGGACCTCACCACCGGGCTCATCCTTTCCACCTGACAAAAGCTCGCTCCCTTCGCACTCCTGCTACAAATTTACCCAACCAATTCTGTTACCCTAATTGCCCTAGGCCTAGCTTCTACACTTATTGGTGGATGAGGTGGCTTAAACCAAACCCAATTACGAAAAATCCTAGCCTACTCATCCATCGCCCATCTCGGCTGAATAATCCTAATTATACAATTCTCGCCCCAACTAACCCTCCTTGCCCTCCTCACCTACCTCATTATAACATTCTCAACATTCCTAGTATTTAAACTTAACAAGGCCACAAACATTAATTCGCTCGCTTCCTCCTGAGCCAAAGCCCCCGCACTCACTTCCCTGACCCCCCTACTCCTCCTATCCCTTGGAGGACTTCCCCCACTTACAGGCTTTGCACCCAAATGACTCATCCTACAAGAACTCTCTAAACAAGACCTAGCCCCCTTAGCAACCATCGCTGCTCTTTCCGCCCTCCTTAGCCTCTACTTCTACCTCCGCTTATCCTACGCAATAACCCTTACAATATCCCCCAACAACCTAGCTGGCACAACCCCCTGACGGCTGCCCTCCAAACAGACCACACTCCCATTGGCCATCTCCCTTACCGCCTCCCTCTCCCTCCTCCCCCTCACCCCCGCCGCAATGACAATCCTGGCACTCTAAGGGACTTAGGATAATATGCTAGTCCAAGGGCCTTCAAAGCCCTATGTGGGAGTGAAAATCTCCCAGCCCCTGATAAGACTTACGGGACATTAACCCACAACTCCTGCATGCAACGCAGACACTTTAATTAAGCTAAAGCCTTTCTAGACAGGCAGGCCTCGATCCTACAAACTCTTAGTTAACAGCTAAGCGCCCAAACCAGCGAGCATCCATCTACTTATCCCCGTCTCTAATAAAACGGGGATAAGCCCCGGCAGACTCTCATCTGCTTCTTTAGATTTGCAATCTAATATGTAAAACACCTCAAGGCTTGGTAAGAAGAGGGCTCAAACCTCTGTATGTGGGACTACAATCCACCGCTTACTCAGCCATCCTACCTGTGGCAATTACCCGTTGATTCTTCTCAACCAACCATAAAGACATCGGCACCCTCTATTTAGTATTTGGTGCATGAGCTGGTATAGTAGGCACAGCCCTGAGCCTTCTCATCCGGGCCGAACTGAGCCAACCAGGCTCCCTTCTCGGGGACGACCAGATTTATAATGTAATTGTTACGGCACACGCATTCGTAATAATTTTCTTCATAGTAATACCCGTCATGATTGGGGGGTTCGGAAACTGACTCATCCCCCTAATGATTGGGGCCCCCGATATGGCCTTCCCCCGAATAAACAACATGAGTTTCTGACTTCTGCCCCCTTCTTTCCTCCTCCTCCTAGCCTCCTCGGGGGTAGAAGCCGGAGCTGGTACCGGTTGAACCGTGTACCCTCCCCTAGCAAGCAACCTCGCCCACGCAGGGGCTTCCGTTGATTTAACTATTTTCTCCCTTCATCTAGCAGGGATCTCCTCAATCCTCGGGGCCATTAACTTTATTACAACAATTGTTAATATAAAACCCGCGGCCATTACGCAATTCCAAACCCCTCTATTTGTATGGTCCGTCTTAATTACAGCTGTACTCCTACTGCTATCTCTGCCAGTTCTTGCAGCCGGAATTACAATACTCCTCACAGACCGCAACCTTAATACAACCTTCTTTGACCCAGCGGGAGGGGGAGATCCCATCCTCTACCAACACCTGTTCTGATTCTTCGGGCACCCCGAAGTCTACATCCTTATTCTCCCGGGATTCGGTATGATTTCCCACATTGTAGCTTACTACGCGGGTAAGAAGGAACCTTTTGGGTACATAGGAATGGTATGAGCTATGATGGCCATCGGCCTCCTAGGCTTCATTGTGTGAGCCCACCACATATTTACAGTGGGCATGGACGTAGACACACGAGCCTACTTTACATCCGCAACAATAATTATCGCAATTCCTACAGGTGTAAAAGTCTTTAGCTGACTCGCAACTCTCCACGGCGGCGCCCTAAAATGAGAAGCCCCTCTCCTATGAGCTCTTGGCTTCATCTTCCTATTTACAGTGGGGGGACTTACAGGAATTATTCTGGCTAACTCGTCCCTAGACATCGTACTTCACGACACATACTACGTAGTAGCCCACTTCCACTACGTCTTATCAATAGGAGCTGTATTCGCTATTATGGCCGCCTTCGTACATTGATTCCCTCTATTCACAGGCTACACCCTTCATGCCACATGAACTAAAGTACACTTTGGGGTCATGTTCACCGGCGTAAACATCACATTCTTCCCTCAACACTTCCTCGGTCTGGCCGGGATACCCCGACGATACTCAGACTACCCCGACGCCTATACCCTATGAAACACAGTTTCCTCCATTGGCTCCCTAGTTTCTTTGGTAGCAGTAATCCTATTTTTATTTATCCTCTGAGAAGCCTTCGCTGCTAAACGTGAAGTTCTCTCAGTCGAACAAACCTCAACGAATGTAGAATGACTCCATGGATGTCCCCCTCCCTACCACACATTCGAACAGCCAGCTTTTGTTTTAGTCCACTCAAAGTGACGAGAAAGGAAGGAATTGAACCCCCATATGCTGGTTTCAAGCCAACTGCATAACCACTCTGCCACTTTCTTTATAAGACACTAGTAAAATTAGATATTACTCCTCCTTGTCAAGGGGGCATTGTGGGTTAAACCCCCGCGTATCTTATTTAACATTGGCCTACCCCGCACAACTAGGATTCCAAGATGCAGCCTCCCCCGTGATAGAGGAACTCCTACACTTTCACGATCACGCCCTTATAATTGTATTTCTCATTAGTACACTAGTACTTTACATCATCCTCACTATAATTACCGCCCGTTTTACCGACAAATATATTTTAGATTCCCAAGAAGTAGAAATTATCTGGACTGTCCTCCCAGCCCTAATCCTAATCCTCATTGCCCTCCCCTCTTTACGTATTCTATACCTTATGGACGAAATCAACGACCCCCACCTTACAATTAAAGCCCTAGGTCACCAATGATACTGAACTTATGAGTACACAGACTACGAAGAGCTAGAATTTGACTCCTATATGGTCCACACCGAAGACCTTCTTCCCGGACACTTCCGACTGCTTGAAACAGACTACCGAATGGTCGTCCCCGTTGAATCCCCTATTCGGATATTAATTTCAGCTGAAGATGTACTTCACTCCTGAGCAGTCCCTTCCCTGGGAGTAAAAATAGACGCAGTGCCAGGCCGACTTAATCAAGCAGCTTTTATCGCCTCCCGAATCGGAATCTTCTATGGCCAATGCTCTGAAATCTGCGGAGCTAATCACAGCTTTATACCAATCGTCGTTGAGGCAACTCCCCTCAATAACTTTGAAGACTGAACAACCCTTATGCTCTCAAATGAGTCACTAAGAAGCTAAACCGGGAGTAGCGTTAGCCTTTTAAGCTAAAGACTGGTGGTTCCCCACCACCCTTAATGAAATGCCACAACTCGACCGTGCACCCTGGCTTGCTATCCTCCTACTAACCTGACTAATTTTTTTAGTCATTATTCCTGCTAAAACTACCTCTCACCTTTTCCCTAACCCCCCCACTGCTAAAAACGCAAAACCAACCAAAAACCCCACCTGAGACTGACAATGACACTAAGCCTATTTGACCAATTTATATCCCCCACCTTCCTGTGCATCCCCCTTCTAGCCCTTGCATTATCACTACCCTGACTTTTATTTCCATCCCCCTCAAGTCGATGAACTAATAATCGACTTCTAACCCTACAAAACTGATTTTTAAACCGATTCACACGAGAGCTTTTCCTCCCCCTAAATACCCCCGGGCACAAGTGGGCCGCGATATTAACCTCCCTAATACTATTCCTTATTTCTTTAAACATATTAGGCCTTATCCCCTACACTTTTACCCCCACTACACAACTATCCCTTAACATGGGCCTTGCATTCCCCCTATGGCTGGCAACAGTAATCATTGGCATGCGCAATCAACCAACTCAATCCCTTGGCCACCTCCTTCCAGAAGGCACCCCCACCCCCCTTATTCCAGTTCTAATTATTATCGAAACAATTAGTCTACTCATCCGACCCCTCGCTCTAGGAGTACGACTCACAGCCAACCTAACGGCAGGCCACCTCCTTATTCAGCTGATTGCAACCGGCGCCTTTGTTCTCCTCCCTATTATACCCTCCGTAGCTATCTTTTCAACAGTTCTCCTATTTCTTCTTACCCTCTTAGAAGTAGCCGTGGCAATAATTCAGGCCTATGTATTTGTCCTCCTCCTAAGTCTCTACCTCCAAGAAAACGTCTAATGGCACACCAAGCACACGCATATCACATAGTCGACCCCAGCCCCTGACCACTCACAGGCGCAACTGCCGCCCTGCTAATAACATCCGGCCTTGCTATTTGATTTCACTTTAACTCCATCACACTAATAGTTTTAGGGACCACTCTTCTCCTCCTCACCATATATCAATGATGACGAGACATTGTACGAGAAGGTACATTTCAAGGACACCACACCCCCCCTGTCCAAAAAGGCCTGCGGTATGGAATAGTTTTATTTATCACCTCAGAAGTCTTCTTTTTTCTTGGGTTCTTTTGAGCCTTCTACCACGCCAGCCTTGCCCCAACACCCGAACTAGGGGGCTGCTGACCCCCTACTGGAATTACAACACTTGACCCCTTTGAAGTCCCCCTTCTCAACACCGCGGTTCTTCTTGCCTCTGGAGTTACTGTCACTTGAGCTCACCACAGTATTATAGAAGGTAACCGAGTAGAAACTATTCAATCCCTAATTTTAACCATTCTCCTAGGGTTTTACTTTACTTTCCTTCAAGCCATAGAATATTACGAAGCCCCATTTACAATCGCAGACGGGGTATACGGCTCTACCTTCTTTGTGGCCACAGGCTTCCACGGCCTCCATGTAATTATTGGCTCAACATTCCTCGCTGTATGCCTGCTTCGCCAAATCCAATACCATTTTACATCAAACCACCACTTTGGGTTTGAAGCAGCCGCCTGATACTGACACTTCGTAGACGTCGTATGACTATTCCTCTACGTCTCCATCTACTGATGAGGCTCTTAATCTTTTTAGTACAGTTAGTATATTTGACTTCCAATCAAAAAGCCTTGGTTAAACCCCAAGAATAGATAATGGCTCTCATTACAACAATAGTGTTAATTACTTCTATCCTCTCTCTTGTACTAGCCACCGTTTCTTTCTGACTTCCTCAGATAACCCCCGACCACGAGAAACTCTCTCCGTATGAATGCGGATTTGACCCCCTTGGCTCAGCTCGTTTGCCATTCTCCCTCCGCTTCTTCCTAATCGCCATCCTATTTCTCCTGTTTGACCTAGAAATTGCCCTTCTCCTCCCCCTCCCCTGAGGGGACCAACTACCCTCCCCATTAACAACCTTCCTCTGGGCCTCCATCATTTTAACCCTGCTGACACTAGGCCTGATCTATGAGTGACTTCAAGGAGGCCTAGAGTGGGCCGAATAGTTAATTAGTTTAAGAAAAATACTTGGTTTCGACCCAAGAGCTTGCAGTTAAAATCCGCAATTACCTAATGACCCCTGTTCACTTTGCTTTTTCATCGACCTTTATGCTAGGACTGACAGGCTTAGCCTTCCACCGAACCCACCTTCTCTCGGCTCTCTTATGCCTAGAAGCCATGATGCTTTCCCTATTCTTGGCCCTCTCGATCTGGAGTCTCCAACTAGAATCAACCAACTTTTCAGCTGCCCCCATACTCCTTTTGGCCTTCTCAGCCTGTGAAGCAAGCGCCGGCCTCGCCCTACTAGTCGCTACCGCCCGCACTCACGGAAGCGACCGCCTCCAAAGTCTCAACCTTTTACAATGCTAAAAATTCTTATCCCCACCCTAATGCTCGTCCCAACAACCTGACTAACTCCCCCTAAATGACTGTGATCTACAACTCTCGCCCACAGCCTTATTATTGCTTTAGCTAGCCTCACCTGGCTAGAAAACCTGTCAGAGACAGGCTGAGCCTCCCTTAGCTTATACATAGCCACAGACCCTCTATCAACCCCCCTCCTCGTCCTTACCTGCTGACTTCTCCCTCTAATAATTTTAGCTAGCCAGAACCACACAAGCTCCGAACCTATCAACCGCCAACGAACCTATATTACACTCCTAACATCCCTACAAATCTTCCTAATTATAGCTTTTGGTGCTACCGAAATCATTATATTTTACATTATATTTGAAGCCACCCTGATCCCGACCCTATTTCTCATTACCCGCTGAGGCAACCAAACAGAACGCCTGAACGCCGGAACCTACTTCCTATTCTATACCCTAGCAGGCTCCCTCCCCCTTCTTGTGGCCCTTCTGATTTTACAAAATAACACAGGGACCCTATCACTCCTTACCCTCCAATACTCCCCCTCCCTACACCTGGCCACATGTGCAGACAAGTTATGATGGGCAGGCTGCCTCTTAGCCTTATTAGTCAAAATACCCCTATATGGGGTTCACTTGTGACTCCCCAAGGCCCATGTAGAAGCCCCCATCGCAGGCTCAATGGTACTTGCAGCAGTCCTACTTAAATTAGGGGGTTACGGCATGATACGAATAATAGTCATACTAGACCCCCTGACCAAGGAGCTTAGCTACCCATTTATTATCTTTGCCCTCTGAGGAGTAATCATAACAGGATCAATTTGCCTCCGACAAACTGACCTAAAATCCCTAATTGCCTACTCATCTGTCAGCCACATAGGCCTAGTAGCGGGGGGAATTTTAATTCAAACCCCCTGGGGATTTACAGGAGCCCTAATCCTTATAATTGCCCACGGGCTGACATCCTCCGCCCTATTTTGCCTAGCTAACACCAACTACGAACGTACCCACAGCCGTACAATAGTTCTCGCCCGAGGATTACAAATGGTTCTCCCCCTAATAACAACCTGATGATTCATTGCCAGCCTCGCTAACCTGGCCCTCCCTCCCCTCCCTAACCTCATAGGAGAAATTATGATCCTTACCTCCCTATTTAACTGATCCAACTGAACCCTAATTCTTACCGGAGCCGGAACCCTCATTACAGCCGGCTACTCCCTCTATATATTCCTCATAACCCAACGAGGCCCTCTTCCTGAACACATCCTAGCCCTAGACCCCTCTCACTCCCGAGAACACCTTATTATGGCCCTACACCTACTCCCGCTTGTGCTTCTTGTTCTGAAGCCCGAACTGATCTGAGGCTGAACCGCATGTAGATATAGTTTATTTAAAACGTCAGGGTGTGGACCTGGCAAAAGGAGTTAAAACCCCCTTATCTGCCCGAGAGAGGCCCTGAAGCAAAGAAAACTGCTAATTTTCCTCCCCTTGGTTAGAATCCGAGGCTCACTCGCCTCGCTAATAAAGGATAACAGCCGATCCGCTGGTCTTAGGCACCAGAAACTCTTGGTGCAAATCCAAGTATTAGCTATGCCCCACACCTCCCTGGTAATATCAACAAGCCTCATTATTATCTTTTTACTACTTTTATACCCAGCCCTCACTACCCTGTCCCCCCGCCCCCAACCCCCCACTTGAGCCACCTTACAAGTTAAGACTGCAGTAAAACTAGCATTCTTTATTAGTCTTCTTCCCCTCTTCCTGTTTATAAACGAAGGGGCTGAAGCCATTATTTCCACCTGATCATGAATAAACACCCACACCTTTGACATCAACATCAGCCTAAAATTTGACCACTACTCTATCATTTTCACCCCTATTGCACTATACGTTACGTGATCTATCCTAGAATTCGCATCCTGGTATATGCACGCCGACCCCAACATAAACCGATTCTTCAAATACCTTCTGATTTTCCTTGTAGCAATAATTATTCTAGTAACAGCAAACAACATATTTCAACTTTTCATTGGGTGAGAGGGGGTTGGTATTATATCCTTCTTACTTATCGGCTGATGATATGCACGAGCAGATGCCAACACCGCTGCCCTGCAAGCAGTACTCTACAACCGGGTGGGGGACATCGGCCTTATTCTTGCCATAGCATGAATAGCAACCAACTTTAATTCCTGAGAAATACAACAAATATTTGCCACCGCAAAAGATTTTGACTTAACCCTCCCCCTCCTAGGCCTGATTCTGGCCGCCACGGGCAAATCGGCCCAATTCGGCCTCCACCCTTGACTCCCCTCTGCAATAGAAGGTCCCACCCCAGTCTCAGCCCTACTACACTCCAGCACTATGGTCGTTGCCGGCATCTTCCTACTAGTCCGAATGAGCCCCCTCATAGAAAACAATCAAATAGCTCTTACCCTTTGTTTATGCCTAGGAGCCCTAACCACCCTATTTACCGCCACCTGCGCCCTCACCCAAAACGACGTTAAAAAAATTGTTGCATTCTCAACATCAAGCCAACTAGGACTCATAATAGTAACAATTGGACTAAACCAGCCTCATCTTGCTTTCCTACATATCTGCACTCATGCTTTTTTCAAAGCAATACTCTTCCTCTGCTCCGGGGCAATCATCCACAGCCTCAATGACGAACAGGACATCCGCAAAATAGGGGGCCTACACCATCTCACACCCTTTACCTCCTCTTGCTTTACTATTGGAAGCCTTGCCCTAACCGGCACTCCCTTCTTAGCAGGCTTCTTCTCCAAAGATGCTATTATTGAAGCCTTAACCACATCACAAATCAACGCCTGAGCCCTCACCCTCACCCTCCTTGCCACATCCTTTACAGCTGTTTACAGCCTACGAATCGTATATTTTGTAGCCATGGGCCACCCCCGGTTTAATGCCCTCTCTCCCATCAACGAAAACAACCCCTCAGTGATTAACCCAATTAAACGACTAGCATGAGGTAGCATCATCGCCGGACTTCTCCTCACCTCAAACTTCCTGCCCCTAAAAACACCCGTCATATCCATGCCTCCCCTCCTTAAACTGGCCGCCCTCACCGTAACAATTCTAGGCTTTATCATAGCCCTAGAACTGGCTTCCTTAACAAGCAAACAATTCAAACACACCCCCACCCTTGCCCCCCACCACTTCTCCAACATACTAGGCTTCTTCCCAGCTACCATGCACCGCCTCCCCCCCAAACTCAGCCTAACCCTTGGACAAACCATCGCAAGTCAAATAATTGACCAAACATGGCTAGAAAAAACGGGCCCAAAAACTCTAATTTCATCCAACGTACCTCTAATTACAACAACAAGTAATACCCAACGAGGACTAATCAAAACCTACCTGATACTATTTTTACTAACCCTAGTTCTAGCCACTTTACTAGCACTATACTAGACCGCTCGCACCGTGCCCCGCCCCAATCCCCGAACCACCTCTAACACTACAATTAGCGTTAGAAGCAACACCCCCACACTAACTCCCAACAACCCCCCTCCAAACGAATATACTAGCCCAACCCCCCCTGTGTCCGCCCGAAAAACAGAAAACTCCGCCGTATCGTCCGCAGGAATTCAAGAAGCCTCATATCACCCGCCCGAGAAATAAAAACCCCCTGCAACAACCACCACACTATAAATAATAGCATACAACACAATGCCAGGACTCCCTAAACTTTCAGGGTACGGCTCAGCAGCTAAAGCTGCGGAATACGCAAACACAACAAGTATCCCCCCCATATAAATTAAAAACAAAATTAAAGATAAAAAAGACCCACCATAGCCCACTAAAACCCCACACCCCATGCCCGCTACAACCACCAAGCCCAAAGCAGCAAAATAAGGGGATGGGTTAGAAGCAACAGCAACTAACCCTAAGATTAATCCTACTAAAAACAAAAAAATAACAAAAGACATAAATTCTCTCTAGGACTTTAACCAAGAATGGTGACTTGAAAAACCACTGTTATCACTTAACTAAGAGAACCCTAATGGCCCCCCTTCGAAAAAACCACCCACTACTAAAAATCGCCAATGACTCCCTAGTTGACCTCCCAACCCCCGCAAACATTTCAGTCTGATGAAATTTTGGTTCCCTCCTGGGAATCTGCTTAATCACACAAATCCTGACAGGCTTATTTCTTGCCATACACTACACCCCCGACGTTGAATCCGCATTCCACTCAGTTGCCCACATCTGCCGAGATGTCAACTTCGGTTGACTGATTCGAAACTTCCACGCAAACGGTGCTTCCTTTTTCTTCTTCTGCCTCTACTTCCACATTGGCCGAGGACTTTACTATGGCTCCTACTTAAACAAAGAAACATGAAACATTGGCGTCGTTCTCCTGCTCCTCGTGATAATAACTGCATTCGTAGGATACGTCCTTCCCTGAGGACAAATATCATTTTGAGGGGCCACCGTCATTACTAACCTCCTTTCAGCCGTCCCCTACGTAGGCACTATACTCGTGGAATGAATTTGAGGAGGATTCTCCGTGGACAACGCCACCCTCACCCGATTTTTTACCTTCCACTTTCTCTTCCCATTTGTTATCGTGGCAGTCACAATTCTCCACCTATTGTTTCTTCACGAAACTGGCTCTAATAACCCTGTTGGACTTAACTCAAACACAGATAAAATCTCATTTCACCCCTACTTTTCCTATAAAGACCTGCTAGGCTTCGCAGTAATACTTATTTTACTTGCCACCCTTGCCCTTTTTTCACCCAACCTCCTTGGTGACCCAGACAACTTTACCCCCGCCAACCCAATGGTAACTCCCCCTCATATTAAGCCTGAGTGATATTTCCTATTTGCATATGCCATTCTTCGGTCCATTCCTAACAAGCTTGGGGGAGTCATTGCCCTCCTAGCTTCCATCCTCATCCTAATGACAGTCCCCCTCCTCCACACCTCTAAACAACGAGGACTTACATTCCGCCCAGCCTCTCAGCTCCTATTCTGAGCCCTTATTGCAAATGTAATTATTCTTACATGAATCGGGGGTATACCAGCAGAACAGCCTTTCATCATCATCGGCCAATTAGCCTCTCTCCTCTACTTTTCGCTATTTCTAATGTTCTTCCCATTAGCAGCCTGAGGTGAAAACAAAACCCTCGGCTGGCTCTGCAACTGTAGCTCAGCGCCCCAGAGCCCCGGTCTTGTAAACCGACCGTCGGGGGTTAAAATCCCCCCACTTGCTCAAAGAGAAGAGATTTTAACTCCTACCCCTAACTCCCAAAGCTAGGATTCTAAACTAAACTACTCCTTGCACCACAAATTCCGGAATGTACTTTTATCTGTGTATGTAATTACACCATATATTTATATTAACCATATATATATATGTATTCAAGGACATATATATGTATAATCACCATATCTAGAACTTAACCATTCATATGTCACCATATAATTAAGAGTTTCATAAACCATAAACTTAAGAATTTACAATAATGAAGAAGTATTAGAAGAGATTTAAGACCTAACACAATATTCATAAGTCAAGATATACCAGGACTCAAGATCCTATAGAGTTCCCTTATTTAATGTAGTAAAATTCTTGCATCCAGCTCATTTCTTAATGTTAACGGTTATTGAAGGTGAGGGACAATAATAGTGGGGGTTTCTATCAGTGAATTATTCCTGGCATTTGGTTCCTATTTCAGGTCCATTAATTGATATTATCCCTCATTCTTTCCTTGACGCTTGCATAAGTTAATGGTGGAAAACATACGACTCGTTACCCAGCAAGCCGAGCGTTCACTCCATCGGGCATGGGTTTATCTTTTTTGTCCTCCTTTCATCTGACATTTCAGAGTGCACACGGGAATAACTATTTAAGGGTGTACATTTCTATGCTCGCATAGTAAATAATATTCGTGTTGTAAAGACTTTGAAAGAAGAATTGCATTAAAGGATCTCAAGAGCATAAATGATATTTCAATCGAAGAATCTCTAAGACACCCCCGGGGTTTCTTTACGTTTAAACCCCCCCTACCCCCCCTTAAAGCCCAGGGTTCTCTAACATCCTGCAAACCCCCGAAAACAGGGCAACCCCCGGACTGAACATTTTATGCCCCAAAAATGTGTTTTTTATATTAATATCAATTTT